AAACTCTCATGTCCGGTTCTGTAGTAGAGATGGAATTGAGAAAGAACCATCAACTATAACCCCAAAAGAACCAGATTCCGTAAACAACATAGAGGAAGAATGAAAGGAATATCTTATCGAGGTAATCGTATTTGCTTCGGTAGATATGCTCTTCAGGCACTTGAACCCGCGTGGATCACATCTAGACAAATAGAAGCAGGGCGGCGAGCAATGACACGAAATGTACGCCGCGGTGGAAAAATATGGGTACGTATATTTCCAGACAAACCAGTTACAGTAAGACCCGCGGAAACCCGTATGGGTTCCGGGAAGGGATCTCCCGAATATTGGGTAGCTATCGTTAAACCAGGTAGAATACTTTATGAAATGGGCGGAGTAGCAGAAAATGTAGCCAGAAAGGCTATTTCAATAGCGGCATCCAAAATGCCTATACGAACTCAATTCATTATTTCGGGATAAGAATGTAGAATAAAAGGAAAGATATCTTTGGAATGAAAAAAAAACAATTGTAGGTTTCTTTTTTTTGTGTTTGGACAAACAATATTAATATTTCTTTTTTTTACTTAGCCCCTTTGCATTGAACGAGCCAACCAAAAAATGATATGATTCAACCTCAAACCCACTTAAATGTAGCGGATAACAGCGGGGCCCGACAATTGATGTGTATTCGAATCATAGGAACTAGTAGTCGACGATATGCTCATATTGGTGACGTTGTTGTTGCTGTAATCAAGGAAGCAATACCAAATACACCTCTAGAAAAATCCGAAGTGATCAGAGCTGTAATTGTACGTACTTGTAAAGAACTCAAACGTGAAAACGGTATGATACTACGATATGATGACAATGCTGCGGTTGTTATTGATCAAGAAGGAAATCCCAAAGGAACTAGAATTTTTGGTGCGATCGCACGGGAATTGAGACAGTTAAATTTCACTAAAATAGTTTCATTAGCACCTGAAGTATTATAAGTATAATAAAATAATAAAAATGAGACTCTAATTCTAATATAGTTATAGCATTTGAATAAAATATGAATAGAATAAAATATATTAATTAGTAGATTTGTCTCACGCATATATCTTTAACAATTCATAAAATATAAAAAAAAGCATGTTGATTATATCAAAATTCCGGGGCAACAATAATTTTAGTTTATCATGGGTAAAGACACTATTGCTGATATAATAACTTCTATACGAAATGCTGACATGAATAGAAAAGGAACAGTTCGAATACCATCTACTAACATCACCGAAAACCTTGTGAAAATCCTGTTAAGAGAAGGTTTTCTTGAAAATGTGAGGAAACATCAGGAAAACAACAAATATTTTTTGGTTTTAACCCTACGACATAGAAGGAATAGGAAAGGTCCATATAAAACTGTTTTAAATTTAAAACGGATCAGTCGACCCGGTCTACGAATCTATTCTAGCTATCAACGAATTCCTAGAATTTTAGGTGGGATGGGGATTGTAATTCTTTCTACCTCTCGGGGTATAATGACGGACCGAGAGGCCCGACTAGAAGGAATCGGCGGAGAAATCTTGTGTTATATATGGTAAGCCCTCTTATATCCAAATTAAGATATGGAACCTTACTATTTGTGAAAAAAGGGGAAAGAGCGGGTTTCTACTCTCACTATCCTCCTACATTAGTTAATACTTCAAGGAGGTTTTACCGGGAATGAAAGAAGAAAAATAGATTCATGAAAGTTTCATTCCTGAATCACTTACCGACGGTATGCTTCAGATTCATTTAGATAATGAAGATCGGATTTGAGGTTATGGTTCAGGAAGGATTCAACGTAGTTTTATACGTATACTACCGGAAAATAGAGTCAAAATTGAAGTAAGTCGTTATGATTCAACCAAAGGGCCTATTGTTTATAGACTCCGAAACAAGGATTCAAACGATTCGGTGGTTTTTTTTTTCAACTTCAATATTCCTTTCGGAGGGATACAATTCGAAAGTTCAAAATTTGAAGAAACTTATTTTCTTCCAATAAGTAAATTCGAAATTAAGTTAAGGAATGACAAATATGAAAATAAGGGCCTCTGTTCGTAAAATTTGTGAAAAATGTCGACTGATCCGTAGACGGGGACGAATTATAGTAATTTGTTCCAACCCGAGACATAAACAAAGACAAGGATAATCTTTCTAAACTAAAAGAGACTCTCTAGGGGACCCAATATACAAACAAAAAAAGGAAAGGATCTGTTTTGGCATGAAATGGATATATCCATATATCTCTGACTTATATTTATGAGACGATAAAATATGGCAAAATCTGTACCAAGAATTGGTTCGCGTAGGAATGGGCGTATTGGTTTACGTAAGAGTGCGCGTAGAATACCAAAAGGGGTTATTCATGTTCAAGCAAGTTTCAACAATACCATTGTGACTGTTACAGATGTAAGAGGTCGGGTAATTTCTTGGTCCTCCGCCGGTACTTGTGGATTCAAGGGTACAAGAAGAGGGACACCCTTTGCGGCCCAAA